GGGCAATTATCTTCAAATGACATAGCAGCCACAATTGCAAGATGGCACATGGTCCATGAAGAATAGAATATTGGTTATCCCACGAGCACAATCAGAGAGCCCTTTATACATCTCAGCTAGGATCAAAGGTACAATTGTGGTTTTATCCTTTGAGCGCAGACAGCTAAAGATTCCCGTCACAACCAGGTCAATGGCTCTGATATCGACACCAATAAAGATTTCCGCAAGCAAACGCAGTGGGTAAATCTTGGAGTCGAAACTGAAGCGCGGTCATGTGAGAACCTGTCAATTAAAAATCTTGGTAAATAAGCGAGTCGGATCCCCTCCTGCATAACCAAGCTTGAGCTCATCCTGGCGTAGGCCCAGCGAATCACGAAGCAGAGAAGTGTAGCCAGAACGAGGCACGACGATACCAAGTTCACCTATATGAAGAAGACCAGAAAGACGATACACTTCTTCCAAAGAGGGTGCGAGCTTATGCCAATTAAAGATCACGATCAGGATCCCAACACTCTACAGCTGCTTCCAGAAGCTCCCAGTCGAGCCTAACTTTACAGAGATCAAAAGCATAAAAGAGTCCTACCTCCTTCAAAGCTTGGATGACCTCATCGGAAATTAATAAAGTAATCTAACCATCCCTTCGTGGCAGCCGCTCCTTCTCTGCCGGATTGGCCAAGGTGATGAAAAATTGGAAAATGGGCAAGGCCCTTGATCCGGGGGTTGGAAGGGGCTTAGAACAGCTTTCTGAATTGCGAAAGAGTAACCTTTCCACCATCCCCTACTATTCTAGCCTCAGCTTTTGCTTTAGCTCATTCTCTTGTTGATTATGTAAAAGATTCTACGGATGTCTTTGTTGATATTTTAATTTAAGGCTACAGACTCGGCTTCTTTTCAAGCTCGGAAGTGACGATTTGAATGAAATAGAGTAGTTTGAAGGAAAGCATGTGACGGATATAAGGCAGTATATGTAGTAAACGGATAAAGGAGTCGACTCTCTTTTCTTTTTATATTCCGCTCAGGAGATCTTGACCGGGTATTTAGAAAGATCCCTTGTTAAAAGTGGAGATCTTTAGTAAAGAGAAACTGCCTTCTCACTCCTATCTTCATCCTTGTCTGGTCCACGAGGAACTGGAAGAGTAGTAAAGGGAGATGGGCAAAGCAGGGCTAAAACACTAGGCTCTGAGACCGGGAAAGAAGCTGAAGGTCAAAAGCAAGGCGACCAAAGGCCTTAGGGAGAAGAAGAGGTATAGAGCTAAGAAAGCAGGCTAAGAAGCCGAAGGCTAATAAAAAGAAGAGTTGACTCTCCCTTGGGACTGCAACTGGAAGGGAAGAAGGAGTGGAATTTGCTCCCCCAGTGGAATTCGCTTTCAGCTCTTACTGGCTTCGTCTCGTACTCGTGTATTAGCTACAGCACCCGCATAAGCGGAAACTAGTCCTATCACTAACCTCCTTAATTCTCATTGCCTGGTCAGCATGAAATCAACCGATCTGAGTGGATCAACTGCTTTAGCAGCTGGGCCCATCACTGCAGAGCATCCAATTCCCAACTAATCTATTCAAACTCCAGCGATCGAATGGCAACCAAGAGGAGGCCCCATAAGCTTCGAAGTTCTCCAGGGCCTATCAGTTACTTCCTTCCAGGGCGGACTGACCTAGGGCCGCATCCTTGGCTCACTGAAACCCATATACTAGTCTGCTTCACTGCTGTCTGATATCCCCATCTCTCTTTCTTACCTACCCTCTCAACTTCCCGTTGGGATATCACAGAGCAAATTCTATACTCTAACTTTCATTCCCCGCTAGCTGACTTGCCTGCGCTTGGAGATTCGAGCACAACAAAGAGCTTATTTACGGAAATTCTTCACATCTGTCCGCTTTCAACCCAAGCGTGAAAAGTCAATGCTTTCTTAGATTTCGATAGAGACAAAGATCTTTAAGCTGAAAACTGGAGTTTAGGGTGCCTATAATATAAGGTCTGAACCCATATTTGGTTTGAATCTCACGATTCTATTAGCAGAGATCGGGTATAGGAGTCTTGGACCTACGCTTTCTAGTTACGTATGAGCAAGTATATCCTAATTTCCAGTCGAGTTAAAGCATGGAGGCTGGTCTTAAAGATTAGAAATGGATTTCTTATACTCCTGACTATGAAAGTAAAGAGACTTAGCAGCATTCCGACTCACTCCTCAACCTGAGAAAGCAGGAGCCGCGGTATTTCACTCAAGATTGGCTCTCTCTACCCGTAGCTTCAGGGGTATTCACCTTTGGCATATGCCCGCTCTGACCGAGATTCTTCCGTACTAGAATTCGGTGGAGGAAGTTTAGGGCACCCGGTTCCGTCGCTAATCGAGTAGCTCCAGAAGCTCGTAATGAGGGATGTGAGGCTAGCAAATAGAGTCCTTTTCTAGCGGCTGCTTGTGAAGTATGGAAGGAGATTCAATTGAAATTCCCAGCAATGGAGACAAAGTAATCCATTAATGTTCGTTCTCGTAATTGAAACTTGCCCTTTCGTTTTCTTCTTTTATATTATATTATTAGTGAGCACCCTCATCCCACACTCACTTGTCAAAGCATGGGAGAAAAGTCAGTAATGCTATTTTTCCTTCTCTCATTCTATGCTAAAACCTTTCTTCTTCTCTTCTGTTAGCGAAGGCAGAAAGCCTATAAGTTGTTCGTCCTCATTCAGCCTTGCTTGACCGAAGGAGATAGAAGGCTCATCAATCAGTCATAGCCTAAACTGAGGCATTGGAGGGGCATGAGAATTTACAAAGAAGGTGCGCATTCCGATTTGGTCAATCTCATCTCTTTCTTCTCTGCAACTCGGGTAAAAGCCTAGAAGTTAAAAGGAAGTCAAGATTGAATTGGATTTGCTTTCCGGCATTCTGCTTTTGTTTGGATCGAACTCCAAGGGTTGCCATTCTACTAAGTAAGAAGAAATCGAACTCGCAGGAAAATCTAAGTAGCAAAGGGTACGACATTCAGTCAGCTTGGTGAAAGACTTTCTTTGTCTAATTCCACAGTGCTTTCAAGAGTAATAGTAAATAGAAAGTACCAGGGATCAAACGAGAAGGAAGGTACGACATTGTCAAAATGATTGGAAATCTTCCACGTTTGCCCTTCCTTAGTCGGTAATGAGAGATCTATGTCTAAAAGGAGGGCATGTTGGCAAGAAAGCATTCACCGACGGAAGCAATGCTTTAAGAAAAGAGAGTGAATCTAGACTTGCATCTTCGAGTCTTATTAAAAGGAAGAGATGCTTATTTGTTATAAAGATCCCAAGATCAGCTTTGCTTTTATCGGCATATCCGCTAGTTCAATCACCCTAGAGCTAGAGGGGAGGCACTAGTGGTAGCTCTAATATGTCTAAACCTCAGGAAAACTTTCTAGGCGCAGTACAGGGGTCGAACTCTTTGGATGGTAATAAGTACGGTAAGCCTGAAGCGGTGGCATGGGAACTTCCTTTCAGAAGGACTGATTCGGAAGAGAGGAAAGATGGACTTGCATCGTATTAGAATATAAGGAAGAGTTGCTTGTACTTACTGCTTGCTTACATGCTTACTCGGAACTGAACTATCCTGACATAGGTCCGAGACTTTCCGACGACGCACGGTTCTTTTTCGGTTCCCTGGATTAGAAAGTCTTGAACCCTTACGTCTTTACTCAGAGAAGTCACTCGTGGAGCGATTTACCACTTATGACAGTGAGCAGTGACCTCGAAGAGATCAGCCACCTTACGTACGATTTCCAGCTTTGCTTTGAGTTCACCCGTGGCTTTCTCTTTTTATGTTATCTTGTTTCCACCGACAAAGAAAGAGATAGAGATAAGGTAGTGAAGTGAAACTGAATAGGAAGGTTCCCTCATATGACTACTTATCAAAAAGTGGATACTCTTCACCTCAGGAGCTAGGAAGAACTAAGAAAGCGAACCGGCCGAAGCCGGAGTCACGTGTAAGGAGAGTTGAAATAAGTAGGTATCAATAGCCTTCTTTAAAAATGTCTCTCTGAGTGATCTAGCTATGTTTGAGTTCTAAACCTCATATATACAAGATATGATAGAAAGAATAAAGAAAGCCATTTCTGGGGCAGATATAGGAGGTCAAGCGAAGATCAGAAGGAATAGCTTTCTTCCAAAAATCCCAATTGCCACTAGTTTGGAGCTTTGAGTGCTCACTCGTCAGTTACCAACTGTAGAGCTGATTCTACGTCAGAAAACTTATCCATCATAATGGAATAGAGCACGAAGGATGTCATGATGTACTCTTTAGGATCCCCTTCCTTATTCTTAGATGTCTAGTCTAATTTAAATATTGTTAACCAGGAACTATACCCCTAATCTGCTCGAGAATTTTGGCAGCTAGAAGAGAGAGTTGAAGCAGATAATCTCTTAAGGACGAAAACACACTATAGCTCGATCCTCATTCCTTCTTACTTAGGAAATGTGACGTATCTTTAGAACTCAATCAATTCCATCGATCGGCCGGAAAGCCTATCTCTTTTGGTACAGAGGGACATAGGGGCGAATGCTTGAATGGGAGAGGCTAGGAGTTGAACCTAGATTACACACTGACCCGCTCTACCACCGCTGGAATATGTCCACAAAGAACTGGTAATTTCACTTCCATGGTGAGAACGCTGGCTCTACTTAGTAAGGACTTCCAGTTTTATGAAATGGAAGATCCAGATCTTGGAGCACCTAATCAACAAGTTGAGGAGAAGGTATGAAATCCTCAGTCTCCTGGGGCAAGTGGGGGCGACACACTGAATGAACCAACTCCAATGGAGCAGGATCAAGAAGAAGTTCAGCTACGTAAAAGTGAGCGTGACCCTCGTCGTCGATTTGAGATTGAGGGAAAGGCCTTCATGCTAGCTCCGGTAGATGAAGAGAAAGACTAAAGAAGAGGCTCTCGCAAGACTTGCTAGGGAATTCCTTCAAGCAATGCAGGACGAGATGGAGTCGATGAAAGCAAATCCAGTCTGGGACTTGGTTGACCTTCCACCAGGGCCTCAGACAATCGGTAACAAATGGGTTCTTAAGATTAAACGCAAAGTGGACAGATCTATTGAAAGGTATATGTGACTAAGGGCTTTACATAAAAGGAGGGAATCCATTATGAGGTTCTTAGACCAGTTCTTAGATTCGTCTCCATTAGGCTCATTCTAGCCATTCTCGCACATCTAGCTAGATCTAGAGCTCAACCAAATGTTAAAACTGAATTTCTTATTTTAATGGGGATCTTTATGAATAGATCTATATGGACCAATCCGTCGGCTTTGTTGATGATGGACAGGAGCGCAAAGTATGCAAGTTCAAACGAGAAATCTATGGCTTAAAGCAGGCGCCAGTGCCTTGGCTAAATTCCTACCTTCGGGAGAATTAGGATTCCATCGTAGTGGTTCTCCCTTGTTGACCAAAGGAGTGCTTTAAAAGGTTAGAGTCAGAGAAGGAGTGGTTTACTTGGAAGGAGAAGGAGAGGGTAGTGCGGAAGCGTCTTCTCTTTTGAGTTTGACATAGTTAGGTGTAGCCAACTTTCGTGGAGAGTTGAGTAGGCGCATGCCGGCTAAGACCCCCTCCTTCTAGTACCTGACCAAGCTCCAGTTGACCCTGAACCGGAAAGCGGAAGAGAAGGAGAAGGAGAGCCAAAGGTAGCATAGCTTCTTCCAGTTCCAATTTCTCCATTTTGAGCTTATCCGTACATCACCTTCTTCCTTCCTCGAGTGATTTCATCCCTTCGGTCTCCTATTGGAAGATCTTTTAAGGTCATAAGCAGTAGTCAACCCCTTATTATATCAAAGAAGTACTAAATGAGAGACTTCTATTTAGATATATTTTTAGTACACTGAAACTATGTCTTATGGTAAGCGGACGCCACTTTTCTCGTCGGCGATCACCGTGAGATCTCTTGAGTGCTAATAAACTCAAACTAAATGGCACGTATGCTTTCACCAGGACTTCTTCAAGAAATTCCCCCATTGCTCCCTTTGTCAAAAGTTCTAAGGAATCATCAGTAACTATATACTCTGTCGGTTAGTCTGACTTCCTTTTCGGGCACGAAGGAATTACCAATAGAATCAGGGTGCTCAATCTTCCTCTCACGAGGACAAAAGCATGCTTCGCAATCAAGCTAGAAAAAGACTCATCTGCGAAGACTAATAAAGAGAGTCCCTTACTCTAAAGTAAAGTAAAGAAGAAGTAGTAAACTCCTTCCTCTCGGGCGCACTTCATTTCTAATCATTCAGTCTTATTTCCCTTGGTCCCTCAGACAGTCCCCAGCCGGTCAACGGTTGCAAGCCAATGCTTCTTAGAAAGTCAAGGCAGTCTATCCAATCAAATCAGTGCCTTTGCGAGTGTGAATGCGAGCGGGAAGTCCACTCAGTCCAAGCCCCTTTCTGGCTTTTCATAAGAATGCCAATCAGTCTGTCCAAGGAAAGAAATCCGGTCGGTGCGGGAAAGAAAGGCAGTACGGTACGGTACCACTGTCCATTCTATCCATTCATTCCTCTTAGTCCAGGCAAGCATGCCTGGGGTAGTCAAAGAGGAAGATTTTCTATCTTTTAGCAACAACCAACCTAGGTCTCTTTGAATCCGATGTCTTAGGAGAAGGAATAAGAGATGAAAGCAATGTCTCTTGTTAGCAGTCTAGTGAGCCTACGCTCATTCCAGTCAGTCCGAGCAAGTAAGAATAAATAAGGAAAGTCGCTAGGGAAGTAGGAAGTAGGCTTAGCTCTTGTGCACATCTTTTGAGGGGTTTACTTGCTTACTTCTTAGAGTAAGGTGAGAGGAGATTTTTTCATAAACCATTTCTTTCTCGATGCTTTTCGGTTTGGAACTCTGTTTTCATCCTTCTTCAAAGGAAGGAGTCATCCTCATCGAAGAGTTCGGGAGCTTCCACGACAAACTCCAAACCCCCATTGAAATATAGCCTTTCTCTTCTCTCTCTATTTCACTAAGGAAATAAGGCCTCTGTGATCCTCTCTAAAGGCTGTTCAAGGAGGCTGTGGTCAATCAATTCATTCAGCTATAAGAGCTACTTTCTTTAGGCTGCCTTGCCCATTAGCAGTACAGTCTAGCTCTATTTACCTCTTTCTAGGACGATGAAGGTATGTTGAGACTCTCCTCCAACGATGCTGTTGTGAATGCTTTTTGGACTATTGACACTATTTCCCAGCACTTCTGGTAGAAGATAGGCTGAAAACCGTCCGGCCCAGGGGGCTTTAAAGGCTCCCATGGCGAAGACTGCCTTTTTGACTTAAAGTCTGGTGAGAACTGGTCCGAGCATACCGTTAACTATGCTATAAGATGAGCCATATGCAAACCGAACGGGGGCACGCCAGCGCTCCGTCTTTCAATTGAGTTCAGTCTATCTGGACTCTGACGTCATCTGGCAGGTTCAAAAGTATCTGAGGGTAGAAAATTTATGACTCTAACCAAAAGTACAATGCACTAAAGCCGCCATGTCTTTCACATGAACAGAGCTTCCCTTCCCTTTCTTTCAAAGAAAAGCCCTACCCAGAAAGAGTAAGGTGCGAAGCCTAGCTGATCGGACCGGGCATGCCTTTCTTTTCAAGGGGCGTATGGGGGCCTGAAAGTCTTATTGCATCTATGGCATCTTCTTATGATCGGATTAACTATTCCTCAAGTGCCACAGCTTTTTCTTGAACAGCAAATGAAATACCAATTGCAGCAGATAGGCATTCAGTTAGCTTTCATCGGATACGAGAGCAGTGGATGATTTCACAATTACCCAAACTAGAGCAAGGGTAGCACCGGTTACTGATTACCTGACTGAACCACCAGGAGCTATTCTTTCGCAAAGAGCTTATTCGTGCACATGCACAAAAGCTTATTCTTGCAAAACCTATTCTCGCTTACAGAAGTACTATCCTGCTTAGGAAAGGGAATCTTTGATTGAAGGAAGGTATTCGTGTACGGGAATCAAAGTGATTAGAACAGAACTGAGCTTGCCGGCGAAGAAGCAACGGACGCTATTCGTGGACTGAGCAAGAGACAGATAGAGTTGATTAAAGCGATACAGATCGATTCGATAAGAGCTAAAACGGAAAGGAAGATTTCATTAAGACAGATGTCGCACATACTGATCACGCATAGCGAGCTGAAGGCCTAATTGCTCCTATTCGATCGTTTACTAAAGAGAAATTCCCGATAAACGAAAGGCATGGGACCGCCGCTTTCTTGATCTACTTTAGGACTAGCGAAGATAGAATCAAAGACGAGAAAGGCGACTCTCTGCCCTCCTACTAGCCCTCGAGTTCAAGCATGTGACCTCGGCATTGAACTTGGTGTACTTAGCCTACTTTCTCTTTACCCGACGGGATTCAGAAAGCAGGAAGTCCACTTTCTTTGGATAGACAGGGAATCGAACCCTGCATTAGAGACCTATCTCTCTATCTCTAATTAGACGACTACTTTGGGTTCTTTAACTACGTAATTAAGATAAGAAAGGCCAGGGATGAGAACCTTCCTTCTCGCTTCCATGGGAAAGTCAAAGTAGAGGACCGTCCTTCTATCTCAAATAAGAGAACGGATTCAATCCGATCCCTATCTTACTACTGATTGCCCTCTTGCGGACAAGAGTTTAGACTCCATCTCTGATCAGAAAGAGATAACTATCAAGACGTGAGAAGAAAGACCCCGATCCCTTGTAGGACTTGTGATCAGTCCGCTAACAGGCGTGGCAAGGACGGACGAGAAGAGCTTTCTTATTTAAGAGTCTGACCTTATTTAATATTAGGTTCTGCTTGCCCAAGGAGAAGGAGCATCAGCAACCCAACCGTTTTTAGAGGATCTCTTCCCTCTGGGCTTGCAGTAGCAGTTAAGAGGGTTAATAGGTCCAGCGAGATTGAATATTCGCGGCGCAATCCTTTTACCACTGAGTTTGCGACAGTGGTTGGTCACTTGCGGCACAAGAATTTGGTTCAGCTTCGACGGGTGATGCTGTGAGGGATCCGAGTTGGTCTTGGTCTATGAGTACCTGCCCAATGGAAGCCTCGACAAAATCCTCCACAAGAATTCCAGTTCTCCGAGTTGCCTCACGTGGAAGCGAAGTAAGTAGGAGCATAGTTCTTGGAGTTCTGCTCTTACTTATCTGCATGAAGAGTGCGAGAGAATAATTCATAGAGACGTGATGCAATATAATGCTGGATGCAGACTTTACTGCCAAGCTTGGCTTGGGGATTTTGGTCTGGCAGAAGTTTACGAGCATAGTTCCAACACAAGAGAGGTAACTATACCGCCGGCTGGAAGGATGGGATATCTTGCTCCTGAATATGTATACTCTGCCGTCCCCACGGAGAAAACTTATGTTTACAGCTTTGGTGTTGTGGTGCTAGAGGTGGCCACGGGAAGAAGGCCAGTCGATGATGATGGAACTGTGGTTGTTGATTGGGTCTGGGACCTCCGGGAGAAGGGCAAAAAGAGGCCGCGGATGCTGAAAGACCGGATTCTATACCAGCGGATTCGAGAGCAGCGGAGTGGCCTTCTCCTACTCCTTGCCTTCCTTCTTCCCCATGTTGATTCTAAACCGTCGCCTTCCCCAGCTTGTTCTCTGTCCGCCCTATTCTGGCTAACAGCCTATTTGTACTAACAGGACCAGGACAGCTCCTTCTGGGCATCTTCCTTCTACTATTGATGAAAACAACCTATTCTTGCCTTGCAGCTTATTCTTTCAAACAAACGATTCTATCCACTGTTAACCTAAGGACAGCATATACATTGGGTCATTCGGTCACTACCTCGATCATAATCATAGTTTGCTATCTTCCCGAAGATAGCAAGCGGAAGAACAATTAGGCGGTGTGTCACCCTCCTGAGCGGTATGGTATGAAGCCCGTAGACAATGGCTTTAGGGAGATGCTTTGATTTAAGACAAGACAGTGAACTAGCTGGCTTTAGAAAAAAAAACCTTTCTTAGTAGATAACGACCTCGCACTTTCATTGATCTGATAGTGATTAAGGAGGAGTTGAACCTCCATAGCGTTGGAACTAGAGACCTACTAATCTTTTCCACCCCTTTCTTTGAACCTTGTCAATGATCGAACTTAAAGATATGAACTGAGTGCCATTTGATGAGTAACTGAGAACAAGGGAGAGGGATATAGAAAGGATGAAGTAATGAAAGAAGAAGTCATTGCTAGTAGTAACGACTTGTTACGATCCATTGGTTCATATAGAATCCATGTCCTAGGTGTATCAAAAAACATTCTTTTCGCTAAGCGTATATAATAAAATAGAGTGAAAGAGTCCACCCTGAAACCAAGGGGGTACTAACTAACAGCTGAGTCCTCTCCGAACCGCAGGAGATAGTTGCCCATCATACGGCTCACCAACTTCACTTGCCTCTATGGGAGGCTCGCTCCGGGCAAGTTCGGATCACTTACAATACACAGCTCTACGAAGGAAGGGGTTGGGTTAGGAACGTTTTCAATATGATTTTTTTCCAGAAATGCGAGACGAAAAAGGTAACGTAGTGACTTTCTTATTCCCGTGTTCGATCTCTTCCATCTCTGCCTCGCTCCTTTTCACCTATGTTGAAGAAAGGTTTTCCACCCTGTAGAGAATGAAGAGGACGAGCAGCCTCTCAACATCTCGAGGCTCCACTCTCCCCCCTGAATAAGTGACGGCCTCCTTAGCCTGGGCGAAGATGGGGATAAGGAATAAGGATTGAAGCCCCTTAGCTCTGCCAGGCACTGGACAAGGGTTAGCTCTGTAAATGTGTAGAGCCAAGTGTGGTGTAGTAGTAGGCACTTCTAGGCCCCTTCCCGGCTACTGGATCACTCCAGTGCTTTGGGTACTACGGACCCTCTGCCATCCATTGCAGCAGAGCTGTTTCATGAGCGGGGGGGGCGGAGCGCAGTTCTTTGAATCAAACGTTGTTGAATGAAATCGATTCTTTTTTAGATATCAAAATCGAAATCGGATAGGATAGATGGATCTATCTTTCTATTCATATATATTACTAAAAAAAAATTTCATTTATATAATTAAGTAGCGTAGCAAGAAGCCCCAAATCCTTGATTTGACCAGGAAAGACTGCACTGCTTTGGGCCCAGGAAGCGAAGGGAATGAGCTCGGCTGCTTCTCCTCCACACTTCTTTTTCTCCGTGCCCGTTCCGCATGCGCTTCGCGCGCCATTGGCGCTTTGTTCTCCTCTTATTCTTCATTGGACGGTTCAGATGGACTTCGCCGTTCTTTCCCAACTAAAAAAAAAAAAAAGGTATTGTCAAATCGAGATGTCGATTCGTTTTCCGCCCCCAATGAGATGGGGAATTCATAACCCCCTATCACGACTTTTGGGCCCTTCACCTTTCTGAATCGAGGCCCGGCTCGCGTCGTTCCAACAACCGGCGGGGAGCACCTCAGTATACGATCGCGCGCAGTAACTGGGAGTCCTATTACACCTAAGGCCAACTTCAATTCACCAAACCGACGGTTCATCTCGTGTAGTGATTGTGGACTCGTACAAGGATATTGAGTAGACGGTTGATGTATCAGACTCGACCCTATCTTTCGTAGCATGCATTCCCATCCGTGTCGCAACTGATTCGGTAAGCTACGTGTCCGGTGCACAGAGAACTGCCTTCGGTCCCCCAAACTGACTTACTCGTGGCAACCTTCCGGCCGCCCAACGACCTATAACGCTAGTCACTACTCCCACTGGGGCTAGGAAGTAAGCCCCACAACCCAAAGCGGCGAAGAACAAATAGAATTTGCTACAAAAGCCGGCTAACGGGGGTATTCCTGCGTATGAGAACATAGTAATGGAGAAGGTAATAGCCGAAATAGGATTCGTTTTGGCTAGAGCGCCCAAATCCGCTATATATTTGACACGGGTTTGCCGTAATGCTGAAACTATGGCGAATGCATCTATCGTCATTAATGCATAAATAAAGATACCAATTAGTAGTGATTGAATTCCTTCTATGGTTCCACATGAGAAACCAGTACGAATATAACCTACATGTCCAATTGAACTATGAGCTAGAGGTCTTTTTACTTTCGTTTGGGCCATGGCGGCCAGTGCTCCTAAGATCATAGAAGCAATGCTGCAGAAAAAGAAGATTTGTTGCAATGTAGCTCCATAGGAACCATAAATAGAAACACGTGAAATATTAGCAGAAATAGAGATTTTAGGCGCAATAGAAAGGAATGCTGTAACCGGGGTGGGTGAACCCTCATAGATATCAGGTGCCCACATATATAGAGTCAAAAGAAAGAGGGAGTCCGAAGGGGAGGGGGGTTTGATTCGGGGCTCGAGAGATGGAATAGATAGGGCCCCACAAGTTTTGAATTCGCCGCTGGGGAATTCACACGAAAGGGAACGAGGAATTTTCAACGAAAAAAGTGCTCTCTGAACCGAACGTGAAAGTCGTTTTCCATCAGACGGCTGTTCCCGTAACTCCACTCTCGACTTGGATTATATATCCAAAAAGGTCCGCTCTCGGCCATTCCACACGCTGCCTAGAAGAGGCGTGGTTATCTGAAG